GGCTAATATTTTACGATTAAGAAGTAACTGTCTCTTGTATAGATCATGTATGAATTTACTATAACTATAGGATACTCCCCTTTGCCGAATTATTGCGTTTATCCGAGTTATCCACAAACGACGAAAATTTCTCTTTTGCTTATCCCTATCTCGATGAGCCGAAACCAAAGCTCTTATTTTCTGTTGAGTAATAGTTCGAGTAAGTCTTGAATGAGCCCCTCGAAAACTTGATGCAAATAAACGAATTTTTGTTCTACGTCTCCGAGCGATATATCCGCGTTTAATTCTGGTCATTGAATAAATAAAACTTTGACAAATAACTAATTGATTTCTTTTCTTTCAGTTATTCTTTTCCTTCGTCCCGGTCTATTAATAACTAAACGGATTTTTCCAATGTATAAAATATAAATTCCAATGGCTTTGGCTACTATAACCTTCCCGACCACTATTTTTCTTTTTTTTTGTATTTTACTGCGAAATACGAAAGAAATCCTAAATTTTCTTTTGCTAGGGCTAGGTGTCAAAAAAAAGAAATAAAAAGAAATTGGATAAAGAAATAGTGGGTTCCATCGTTTCTATGGTTATTTCTTAAACGGTGAGGTCTTCTCTATACACCGGAGCCTTTACTTCACTTCATTTAATCAATGTTATTGGTAACTTGTATAGTTCACACCACACTCTTTGGCTCTACCCATGAATTATCCAGTAATAGGTCTTTCACAATGAGACCCACCTATATAGTAACGGTATGTAATTATGAAAGTTAGCTCGGTAGCTGACCCTCGAAGTCCGTTCTTGACCGAGTGGAAACTTCATTTTTATGTTTTTTTCATAAAATTTTCTCCGCTTAATGGATAACCATTTGTTACCAATGGAGAATTGCTTCTCATTTTAAATAATTGGATTTGGACCAATGAAAACCATAAACTTCATACACAATAAAGGGATCAATTTACTTGTTTTAATTTAAATGGTGAATGGAGTTCCGTCTTCCACTCTATCCTATTCATCGGTACTGATCATTCATACTGGAAAGTGGTTTTCTTTCTTTTTTTGTACCAGTTTATGATCTAAACGAGTCGCACATACACCCTAGTACATGTTCCTCGACGCTGAGGACATCCCCGAAGAGCGGGAGATTTCGTGACATTTCGAATTGGCTGTCTTGTATTTCTAATAAGTTGTTTAATAGTTGGCATGTTGAATCATATACATAATGGGCTGGTTTAGATTGATCCTAACCGAATTATTAGGAAATTTAATTTGTTCTAATTTTTTCTATTTATAATAATATTAATAGAAAGAATAATAGAATATAATAGAATCTCGGAAATCTAATCCCAAATCGAAGATTTCCCTAAAATCCAACTTTTTTATTCAACTGCTACAAGATCAACAATTCCGTAAGCTTGGGCTTCTGTTGCTGACATAAAAACGTCTCTTTCCATGTCTTCAGATACAACCCATAATGGTTTGCCCGTCCTTTGTACATAAACCCTTGTGATGGTTTCGCGCAGTTTCAACAGTTCTTCCGCTTCCAGGATAAATTCTCCCGTTTGCGCCTCATAAAAAGAACTAGCAGGTTGATGGATCATTACCCTGGTGGTAGAGGGTTTCTCTATCTGGTGTGATGAAACAAACTGAAAAGAAAGATAAAGACTACTAAAGATAGAATTCAACAACCGTACGGGCATCGTTTTTGGTGCATTGCATACGGCTCTACAATCAAATTAACTTTTATTTTCCATTCACATTCAAGAAAGATACAAATCGAATCTATCAGCCCCGGATGGTTAAATAAATGATCAAATTGCCACCCTTCTTTTCGGCGTAGTTTAAAAATACTATGATGGCTCCGTTGCTTTCTATTTTCAAATGGATTTTTTCTTTGATTAAGCAATCCCAAAGTTTCTTTTTGATCCAACCAGGAAAAATCTTGTTTTTTTTTCGCACTCTTTTTTTTTTATAACATAAATATAGTTAAGAGCCCTTCGGTGTGAAAACTAAAAAGTTTGTGACGCTAAACTGGACTTCCGATAGATAAAACAAAATCGGAAATACCTTTTATCTCATACTACTCTCTCGATACATAATCCAATCTTTAAAAAAAATACAAAAAAATTTCATATCGAATTCGAAGTGCCATGCTATTATTACTTAATGTTCATATGGCGAAGGCATAGTTTTTTTTTCTGTCAAATTTTAAAACCTCATTGGCGCCAAGCGTGAGGGAATGCTAGACGTTTGGTAATTTCTCCTCCAACCAATATAAAAGATCCCATTGACGCGGCTAATCCCATGCATATTGTATGGACCTCTGGTCGAACAAATTGCATAGTATCATAAATAGCTACTCCAGGTATTACCCATCCACCAGGAGAGTTTATAAACAAATAAAGAGCTTTGGTATCATCCTCGATACTGAGATATACCATAAGCCCAATAAGTTGATTCGAGATCTCGCTATCGACTGCTTGGCCTAAAAAAAGTAATCTTTCTCGATAAAGTCGGTTGATTAGGGTTAAAGTGTATCCCTTAAGAACCGTACATGCACCTTTTGATGCATACGGTTCAAAAAAAAATCAATGTATAGATTCAGGTGCTCTTTCTTGTTTTTCCTATTCTTTTTTCTTAAGCAGGTTTTTTTCCAACTTGGAACGAAAGGGCTTTTTTCTTCGATTTTTAAAAAATGTCGACTTCTTTCTTCCTTATAATAATAATAGAAAAAAGTCAATAAACTTATTGAATTAACTTTTCATTGATGTATTCTTTCATCGAGATTCAATCCAAATCACGATGGGGTTTTCTTGTTCCTGAGTGGGTCTCTTTCATCTTTTTAGGTTTATGCTCTACTCCGGGTAAAGATCCGCCCTCTTTTGATTTGCGCATCGCATATAGGGGACAAATCTTCTCATCACCATTTCTTTTTGTTAAAACTTTACAAATAACACCAAGGAATCCTTTATGATATATGTAGTAATCATAGATTTATCCAATTGGGTTTTTTCTAAACGGAGCCTGGATACTTCATTTTTTTAGTCCAACCAAAATCAACCATAAATTATAAATTATTCTAATTGAAAATAGTCCTATGAATCCTCCCAAATAATGGATTTCGCGCTCCAATTTTTGCATGATTCAATTTCTTTTTGGGCGAAAGAGAGGATATCTCGATCGAGGGAGAGAACGGGGAAATCCCATATGACCCAATATATCTGACAAGTCGCACTATACGTCAACCCAAGATGCATCTTCCTCTCCAGGACTCCGGAAAGGTACTTTTGGAACACCAATAGGCATGAATTGAAAGAAAAAAGAACTAAATACTATATTTCACTTTGATATGGAAACGTAACAATATGGTTTTATTGTCGTTATAATATTGTCTTTATCGTATTGATTTTATCCATAGAGTGGAAAAATGTGGAAAGAAAGACAAATAGTCCCTTCTAATGAGAAATACGTATAGACATACACATTTACTCATAGAAAATCGTAGCAACCCCCATTGCATATTGGTACTTATCGAGTATAGAATAAATCTGCTTCTCTTTTTTCCTACGAATAGAATAAATATTCACCTAACTCTTGTTAGGAACTAATCCCCTCAACAAGGGAGGTCTATAGGATAGTCATAGTATAGTCTTTTCCAATGCTATAAAGTTAGGTAGTGTCTATTTTTCTTTGAGAAAGAGGTGTTTTCCATGGGTTTGCCTTGGTATCGTGTTCATACCGTTGTATTGAATGATCCCGGTCGGTTGCTTGCCGTTCATATAATGCATACAGCTCTGGTTTCTGGTTGGGCGGGCTCAATGGCTCTGTATGAATTAGCAGTTTTTGATCCTTCTGACCCTGTTCTTGATCCAATGTGGAGACAGGGCATGTTCGTTATACCCTTCATGACTCGTTTAGGAATAACCAATTCCTGGGGAGGTTGGAGTATCACAGGAGGGACTGTAACGAATCCGGGGATTTGGAGTTATGAAGGTGTAGCTGGGGCGCATATTGTGTTTTCTGGCTTATGTTTTTTGGCAGCTATCTGGCATTGGGTCTATTGGGATCTAGAAATATTTTCTGATGAACGTACAGGGAAACCTTCTTTGGATTTGCCTAAGATTTTTGGAATTCATTTATTTCTCTCCGGGGTGGCTTGCTTTGGTTTTGGTGCATTTCATGTAACGGGCTTATACGGTCCTGGAATATGGGTGTCCGATCCTTATGGACTAACTGGAACAGTACAACCTGTAAATCCGGCATGGGGCGTGGAAGGTTTTGATCCTTTTGTCCCGGGGGGAATAGCTTCTCATCATATTGCAGCAGGTACATTGGGCATATTAGCGGGCCTATTCCATCTTAGCGTACGACCGCCACAACGTCTATATAAAGGATTGCGTATGGGAAATATTGAAACCGTACTATCCAGTAGTATTGCGGCTGTTTTTTTTGCAGCTTTTGTTGTTGCTGGAACTATGTGGTATGGGTCAGCAACTACTCCTATCGAATTATTTGGTCCCACTCGTTATCAATGGGACCAGGGTTATTTCCAGCAAGAGATATATCGACGAGTTAGTGCCGGACTATCAGAAAATCAAAGTTTATCGGAAGCCTGGGCTAAAATTCCTGAAAAATTAGCTTTTTATGATTATATCGGCAATAATCCAGCAAAGGGAGGATTATTCAGGGCAGGCTCCATGGATAACGGAGATGGAATAGCAGTTGGATGGTTAGGACACCCTATCTTTAGAGATAAAGAAGGGCGTGAGCTTTTTGTACGCCGTATGCCTACTTTTTTTGAAACATTTCCAGTAGTTTTGGTAGACGGTGATGGAATTGTTAGGGCTGATGTTCCTTTTCGAAGGGCGGAATCGAAGTATAGTGTTGAACAAGTAGGTGTAACCGTTGAATTCTATGGTGGCGAACTAAATGGAGTCAGTTATAGTGATCCTGCGACTGTGAAAAAATATGCTAGACGCGCTCAATTGGGGGAAATTTTTGAATTA